TATGAATTTGCAAGGAAAAAAATAAAGGGATGCGGATAAATGGAAAGGTGATAGAAAGAGAGAACAAAAATATCAATGATAAATGATTCCAATATGTATGGTCTATGAATCACCTCATAAAAGGCAGTGTGATAAAGCATTAATATTGATATAATAATAAATAATAAAGAGCCCCGGGTTAATAGAAACTGAGGAGATTGACTTGGGAACGAATTTTGTTGGGAGCTCCATTGCAGAGTTCAGGCCTAACCATTAATGGAGAAGCTATAGGAACGACGAAACCTGTGACTATATAAGATTCTTCTATTAAAAGAAAAAAGAATCCTAATGATTCATCGGGTGGGATGGCGGAATGAACCAAGAACAAATTTATTTACTCTGAGAGGTCATAGATTGATCCCACGAATAAAGCAGGAAAGAGTCAATATCCGCCCGCGAAACCCTTTTATTCTTTTATTGGATTACAGTCTTGATTCGATAAGAGTAAAAAGTCAAAATAAGGATTTTTTCTAAAAAAGAAGCATTATCTATAAATATACACATCTAGTCATATATACAGCTTTCTATGTAATAAATGAAATATCAATAAATCCCATTACTTAGTTTAGTGTATTAGTTATTAAATACATGTGTATCCGTAATATTATCGAATCCTTTCATTTCATTCGCGAGGAGCTGGATGAGAAGAAATTCTCATGTCCGGTTCTGTAGTAGAGGTGGGATTAAGAAAAAACCATCAACTATAACCCCAAAAGAACCAGATTTCGTAAGCAACATAGAGGAAGAATGAAGGGAATATCTTGTCGAGGCAATCATATTAGTTTCGGAAGATACGCTCTTCAGGCACTTGAACCCGCTTGGATCACAGCTAGACAAATAGAAGCAGGGCGAAGAGCAATGACACGATATGCGCGGCGTGGTGGAAAAATATGGGTACGTATATTTCCTGACAAACCTGTTACATTAAGGCCTACGGAAACACGTATGGGTTCGGGGAAGGGATCCCCCGAATATTGGGTATCCGTTATTAAACCAGGCCGAATACTTTATGAAATGGGCGGGGTATCAGAAACTGTAGCCAGAACAGCTATTTCAATAGCTGCGTGCAAAATGCCTATACGAACTCAATTTGTTATTTCAGGATAGGGATGTAAAACTAAACATAAATAAAAGGGAGGATGAAAAACAACCACGGATTTATTTATTTCTAGACAAACACTATTTCTTTTTTCCTTATTCTTTGCATTGAAATAACAGATTCAACAAAAAATGATATGATTCAACCTCAGACCCTTTTGAATGTAGCAGATAACAGTGGAGCTCGAAAATTGATGTGTATTCGAATCATAGGAGCTGGTAATCACCGATATGCTCATATTGGTGACGTTATTGTTGCTGTAATCAAAGAAGCAGTGCCCAATATGCCTCTAGAAAGATCAGAAGTAATTAGAGCTGTAATTGTACGTACATGTAAAGAACTCAAACGTGACAATGGTATGATAATACGATATGATGACAATGCTGCAGTTGTCATTGATCAAGAAAGAAATCCAAAAGGAACTCGAGTTTTTGGCGCGATTGCTAGAGAATTGAGACAGTTGAATTTTACTAAAATAGTTTCATTAGCTCCCGAGGTATTATAAATACTAGTAAATGAAACTATGATATAGTTATAGGAGAATATCTGAAATGGATCAAATTTTTAGATTGTGTCTCACGCATATACCATATACTTTTAATAATTAGAATAATTAATACTAATTAAAATTAGAATAATTAATACTAATTAATTAATATTTATTTGAATTCAAATAAAAAAAACATGTTGATTATATCAAAATTAGAAAGCACCAATAATTATAATTCGTCATGGGCAGAGACGCTATTGCTGATATAATAACTTCTATAAGAAATGCTGACATGAGTAAAAAAGGAACGGTTCGAATAGCATCCACTAATATCACCGAAAACATTGTTAAAATACTCCTACGAGAAGGTTTTATTGAAAACGTTCGGAAACATCAGGAAAGTAACAAATATTTCTTGGTTTCAACCTTGCGCCATAGAAGGACTAGGAAAGGAATATATAGAACTATTTTAAAACGTATTAGTCGACCTGGTTTACGAATCTATTCCAACTATCAAAAAATTCCTAAGATTTTAGGTGGAATGGGAATTGTAATTCTTTCTACTTCTCGAGGTATAATGACAGATCGAGAAGCTAGACTAGAAAAAATTGGAGGAGAAATTTTGTGCTATATATGGTGATCCTCCTCCGGTATCCTAATTTTATCTCTAACTTCCTATTTGTGAAAATAGAGAGGAAAAGTGAGTTATATAACTCTTCCTCCATTAGTTGATATTGATACTTCAAGGGGGTTACCTGGAATGAAAGAACAAAAATTGATTCATGAAGGTTTAATTACTGAATCACTTCCCAACGGTATGTTCCGGGTCCGTTTAGATAATGAAGATCTAATTCTAGGTTATATTTCAGGGA